CGTAATCTCAGCATTCCATGTGTATTCCTGAATAATCTCATTTTTCAATTATTCAACTATTTTATTTTACCGAGCGCAATGTTAGCCAGATTAGTCAACATTTCCATGTTTCGATGCAACAACAAGATGTTATTTGTAACAAGTAGTTTTGTTGGTTGGTTAATTGGTCACATTTTATTCATGAAAGGGGCTGGATTGGTACTAGTCTGGATACAGCAAAATCCTTCTATTAGATCTAATAAGTACCTTCTGTCAGAGTTGAGAAATTCTATAGGTCGAATCTTTAGTATTCTCTTATTTATTAGCTGTGTCTACTATTTAGGCAGAATGCCGTCACCTATTTTTACTATGAAACTGCAACCAATCAAAGAAATGAACGAAAGTGAAGAAAAAGAAGAAACAGATGTAGAAATAGAAAAAACTTCCGAAACGGAGGAGACTAAACAGCAAGAAGAGGGATTTATCGAAGAAGATCCTTTTTCTTCCGAAAAAAAGGAAGAAAAGGAGGATCCGGACAAAATTGATGAAAAGGAAAAAATCCGAGTGAATGGAAAGGACAAAACAAAAGATGAATTCCACTTGTACTTAGAAGAAGCATGCTATAAAAATGGCTCAACTTCTTATTCACAGAATAATGATGAACAGAACAATTTAGGTTTAGAAATAAATAAAGAAAAAAAAAATCCTTCATGGTATGAAAAACGCCCTCTTGTTCTTCTTTTCGACTATAAACGATGGAATCGGCCAACACGATATATAAAAAGTAATCGATTTGAAAGGGCGGTAAGAAATGAAATGTCACAATATTTTTTTTATCCATGTCAAAATGATGGAAAACAAAGAATTTCTTTTACATATCCAGTCAGTAAGGATAGACAAGTCGAAAATTATTCTAGTTCCTAATTCTTTTTTTATAAATGAAAAATTTTTCATTTATAAAAAAAGAATTCTATGATTACTTATAATTACTAAAGAATTCTAGAATTCTTTAGTAATTTATTCTCTTCTATGGTTCAATTTTTTAATAAAATAGATATAATATTACGAAAAAAATGGATACATAAAATAAATACCAAAAAAGATAGGAGGAGATTCGACCCCCTCCTCCATACTTGATACTTTCCCCCACAAAAAAGCTTGTGACACCAAAGCCATTCGGAATTCCATCAATTATTTGTCTATCAAAAAACAAAACTAGTTCAGACAAACCTCTTAAACCCTTAATTAAAGATATTGCGTAAAAAGTATCTATATAACCCCGGTTAGAAGACCAATTATATATGATAGTTATCATTTTGTCCCAAAAAATTCTTTTTGGACCTTTTTTATCAAATGAATTAATCAAGTTAAAATTTTTGAACGATGAATAAACAGGTTTATAAAAAAAGAAGGCTATAAATATTCCCAAACAAGCTATACTAACTGAAAAAGTTGCATTTATCACAAATTCATACCAGTCCATAGAATTATTCGAATTTGAATGTAAAATATTTATAGATGGAGTTAACCATTTAGTTAATATATCCAAATCCATTCCTTCTTGATTGAACGGAATTCCTATGAATCCAATGAAGAAAGTAAACAAAATCAATATAATCAGAGGAAATAACATAGTATTGTCCGATTCATTAGGATATGAAGAAAAATTCTTATTGTCAAAACCAGTAATAGTAATAAAAGATCGCATTATTTTTCTTAAATTTCCATCCATTATATATGGTTTTTTTGAAAAAAAAGAGGGCTTTTCCGTATTATTTAAGGTTACTAAAGAAAATTTTTGATTAACCTCTTTCAATTCTTCTTTACCCCATAAAGATATTGAATAAAAAGAACTACTTTTTTTTCCACTGTAATTTTTTAAAAAAACATTTAAATGCCCTTCAAACGTAAGGAAATAGATTCGAAACATATAAAATGCGGTTAATCCGGCTGTGAAATAAGCTATTATTGCGAAAATGGGCGAATATGCCCAACTATCATTAAGAATTTCATCTTTGGACCAAAAACAAGCAAGAGGAGGAATACCACAAAGAGAAAGTGTACCTATTAAAAAAGCAATTTTTGTAATTGGCACATGTTTTGTTAACCCTCCCATAATAACCATATTTTGACTTTTATCTGGAGAATATCCAACAATAGTTTCCATTGAATGAATAAGGGATCCGGATCCTAAAAACAATAATGCTTTTGAATAAGCATGAGTAATCAAATGAAATAAAGCAACGCGATAAGAACCCATACCTAGAGCTAACATCATATAACCCAATTGAGACATTGTAGAATAAGCTAAACTTCTTTTAATGTCTTTTTGAGCAAGAGCTAAGGTCGCTCCTAATAGTACTGTTATTATACCAATTAAAGATATTCCATACATTATGTAAGGTATAACTATGAAAATAGGAAGGAGTCGAGCAACTAGAAAAATTCCTGCTGCTACCATGGTAGCAGCATGTATGAGAGCTGAAATAGGAGTAGGTCCTTCCATAGCATCAGGTAACCATACATGAAGGGGAAATTGGGCAGATTTAGCAACTGCACCAGCAAATAGTAAGAAAGCACATAAAATACAAAAAAAGGAATCGACCTCATTATTATTAATTAAGTTATTGAATATTTCAAACAAATCCCGAAACTCGAAACTACCCGTTATCCAATAAAAACCTAAAATTCCTAATAATAAACCAAAATCTCCTACACGATTAGTCACAAACGCCTTTTGACAAGCATTTGCGGCAATAGGGCGTGTGAACCAAAAACCTATTAATAGATAGGAACACATTCCAACTAATTCCCAAAAAATATAAATTTGTATCAAATTCGAACTAGTAACTAAACCCAACATAGAAGTATTGAAAAAACTCATATACGCAAAAAATCTCAAATATCCCTGATCATGAGACATATAATTATCACTATAAATAAGAACCAGAATTGCAACAGTAGTAATTAACATTGACATAATAGAAGTAAGTGGATCGAGCAAGTATCCAAATTCTAAAGAAAAATCATTATTAATAGTCCAAGACCATACATATTGATAAATAGAATTACTATTTATTTGTTGAATAGACAGTTTCATCGAAAAAATCATAACTATACTTAACAATGAAATACTAGAAAAAGCCCATATACGCCGAAGGTTCTTTGTTGCGGTCGGAAAAAATAAAAGTCCAACTCCTATTAACAAAGGAACTGGAAGTGGAAGGAAGGGTATGATCCATGCATATTGGTATATATGTTCCATAGTAGAAGAGAAAATTTTTATATTTAATTAATTTTAATTTTTTTATTTACGATTCAAGGGTTCTTGCTTCTTTTGAAATTAGAAAGAAGTCAATAAAAAATCAAGATATATAATATCTTAATATATAATTTTATTTTTATTTTACATTTTCTATTCTATATCAAATATTAATATGGATATTAAGTATTTTTTAATATTCAAATCACGAAGTTATAATTGGTCAAATAACCAATTTGTTAGTGAAAGTGAATACTTAATTATTAGAAACTATTGAACCCTATAAAGTAGAAAGATAAAGCAAATTCTACTTTCATTTTAAAATTCGACTAAAATATGAATGATAAAATCAAATAAAGACCTAATATCTAATAAAGTCAATAATGATAAAAAAGAATTAAGTATTTTTAACTAATTAAATTAAAATGACTTAATAATTCCGAATAAATTACATTAATTCATTTTATGTAAAATTTGATAATTGTTTTCCATTTCAAACAAAAAGATAGAATAAAATTCGATTTTTTTCGTTATCTATTTTTTATAGAAAAGAATATTTGTTACTTTACTTTCTAATTTCTATAGCATAGAATAAAAAAATGTCTCAAATCGTGGATCCTTTAAAAATTTTCATTTATTGGGACCATTTCAATTTGAAAATCAAAATTTTGATGTATTCTCAAAAAATAATTCAAATTTTTCAATTAAGATCTAATCAAACAAAGAGGGGGTTCTTAAAGTTTTCAATATGATTTTTTATCTACATGTAAATTAAACGCAACATATAAAAGATAAATACAGGTAGAATTCGAAATTTTGATTCATTATTAAATTTTTTTTTATTAACCTTAATCAATTTCGTACGAATTTTTTTGTTTTATTTTATGACTATTCTACTCTATCAAATATTATGTTTCTCTTAATTGAATATTTTCGATTATTTTAATAGAAATATATTTTCTATATTTCTAGTTTATAGTTATGCTTTTCCATTTTAAAAAGGATAACGCCTGGAATCTAAATACATAAATAATAAATAGAAAACAAAGATTTGTTTGAACAATAGATGTCTTTCACATCCAACTAGAACACTGAGGAATCAATTCAAAATGGCAGTTCCAAAAAAACGTACTTCGATTTACAAAAAGCGTATTCGTAAAAATATTTGGAAAAAAAAGGGATATTGGGCAGCGTTAAAAGCCTTTTCATTAGCAAAATCTCTTTCTACCGGGAATTCAAAAAGTTTTTTTATACAATAAGTAATTAAACCTTGGAATAATCGAAATCGACCTGATTAAAAAAAAATAGAAAAAATAAACCATTTAAGTAGGTTTTATTTTTTTTTTTATTAATTACTGTTTTGAATTATAGTAAATTGGAACTTTTTTTCTGATGATATGGAGACTTAAGACCTTTTCTGTCAACCCTAAAATAGTACTTTTTGTAATTTATAAGATGGGGATTTTTTGTCCCCATCAACCTATTTGTTTTGTCACAATACAAAAAACAATAAAAGTTTTTTCTACCTATATAAAATTGAAACTCTATATTTTGTCAAAAAAGGCAAATAGAAAAAAGTTAAACTTTAACTTCCGAAAACATTATTTTTCGGAATTTCTATATTATATACTCGTCTGTTTTAATTCAAATTAATCAAACAAATCCTTTACTATAACTACTATCACTATAGTTGATAGGGTTTTATTTCAAGAAAACATTAACTATATGAGAGTCCGTTGACAAATTAAAGCAATACTAAAAAATTGAAGAAAATTGAATTAAGATAATAAAAAAAGAAACTACGTAGTATATAGTATAGAATTCTTATTCTGAATATGAACCATTTCAATTGATGAATAAAAAAGCATTTACAAATCGAAATTGAAATGCTTCAAAAAAATATTAAATTAATCTCGACGATTAAATAAAAAAGAACTATTATGATTTCAAACAAGCCGCCATGGTGAAATTGGTAGACACGCTGCTCTTAGGAAGCAGTGCGAGAGCATCTCGGTTCGAGTCCGAGTGGCGGCACGGCATGTTACAAATTCTCAAAAAATTTCAATAGTGTTATAACCTATAATAAATAATGAAACTGAAATGATTTTTTCTCATTTACATTTCATAATTTGTAATTGAAGGATTTTTTTTAATACATATTTTATATTTATATGATATTTTCGACTTTAGAGCATATTTTAACTCATATTTCCTTTTCAACGGTTTCCGTTGTAATTACACTTCATTTGATAACTTTATTAGTGAATGAAATAGTAGGACTATATAATTCATTAGAAAAGGGCATGGTAGTTACTTTTTTCTGTATAACGGGATTATTAGTTACTCGCTGGGTTTATTGGAACCATTTCCCATTAAGTGATCTATATGAATCATTAATCTTCCTTTCCTGGAGTTTCCACCTTATTCATATGATTCCATTCTTTTTTAAAAAAGAGAAAAACTCTTTAAGTGCAATAACTGCGCCGAGTGCTCTTTTTACCCAAGGATTTGCTACGTCGGGCCTCTTAACTAAAATGCATCAATCCGCAATATTAGTACCCGCTCTCCAATCTCAATGGTTAATGATGCATGTAAGTATGATGGTATTGGGTTATGCAGCTCTTTTATGCGGATCATTATTATCAGTAACACTTCTAATCATTACATTTCAAAAAGATATAATAAAGATTTTTGATAAACGAAAGCATTTATTAAATGAGTCATTTTTTTTCGGTGAGATTCAATACATGAATGAAAAAAGCAATATTAATATTGTACAAAATGTTTCGCTCTCTTCTATTAGAAATTATTACAGGTCTCAATTGATTGAACAACTAGATCATTGGAGTTATCGTGTTATTAGTCTAGGATTTCTCTTTTTAACCATAGGTATTCTTTCAGGGGCAGTATGGGCCAATGAAGCATGGGGGTCATATTGGAATTGGGACCCAAAGGAAACTTGGGCATTTATTACTTGGACCATATTTGCAATTTATTTACATATTCGAACAAATAAAAATTTGCGGGGCGAAAATTCGGCAATTGTAGCTTTTATAGGCTTTCTTATAATTTGGATATGCTACTTCGGGGTCAATCTATTAGGAATAGGGCTACATAGTTATGGTTCATTTACATTGACGCTTAATTAAATGAAAGAAAGGTCTTTACGAATACAAATCTAGTACAAGGCATAAACAAGTTTTTTGGCAATAGGTGAGAACCGTTTAAATTCGAATTTAAACGGTTCTCGCAAGTGTCAAATATGTCTGATTATAATTCCGATTCAGCCTTGCTTCTTACGTAAAAAAGACTGCTTTTCTTTTATTAAATGAAAAAAAATCTATCTAAAAAAATAATTGGATAAAATAGCTTCCACTTTTTCAGTTGATAGTGAAAGAACGAAATCCGGGTAAAGGCCAATACCTATTACTGGTAGAAAAATAGAAGTCGAAACAAACAATTCTCGCGGTCCAGAATCAAAAAATGAAGAGTTTGTAATATTAAATAATTTATATCCATAAAACATTTGACGTAACATAGATAATGAATAAATAGGAGTTAATATCATTCCAATTGCCATTCCAAAAGTAATTAGTATTTTTGGTATTAAAAGGTATTTTTGGCTGGTAATTATTCCAAAAAATACTATTAATTCTGCAATAAAACCGCTCATGCCTGGTAATGCAAGAGATGCCATCGAAAAGCTAGTAAAGAATGTGAATAGTTTTGGCATTGGAATCGCTATTCCGCCCATTTCGTCTAGATAAACAAGACGGATTCTATCGTAACTAGTTCCCGCTAAGAAAAAAAGTGCAGCACCAATAAATCCATGAGAAATTATTTGTAAAATAGCTCCATTAAGTCCCGTATCGGTTATAGAACTAATTCCTATAACTATGAAACCCATGTGAGATACAGACGAATAGGCTATTCTTTTTTTTAAATTACGTTGTCCGGGAGATGTTAAAGCTGCATAGATTATTTGCATTGTGCCTATTATCATTAACCAAGGAGAAAATATAGAATGAGCATGAGGTAATAATTCCATATTGATCCGAACTAATCCATATGCTCCCATTTTTAATAAGATTCCGGCTAAAAGCATACAAGTACTGTAATGTGCTTCTCCGTGGGTATCCGGTAACCATGTATGTAAAGGTATAATCGGTAATTTAACAGCAAAAGCAACAAAAAATCCAATATATAAGATTATTTCTAATGCTACAGGATATGATTGATTAACTAATATTTCCAAATTTAATGTTGGTTCATTAGAACCATATAAACTAATACCGAGAACTCCCATTAATAGAAAAATGGAACCCCCTGCAGTATACAAAATAAATTTAGTAGCGGAATAGAGACGTTTCCTTCCTCCCCACATGGATAAAAGTAAATAAACAGGAATTAATTCTAATTCCCACATTATGAAAAAAAGTAAAAGGTCTCGGGACGAAAATAATCCTATTTGACCACTGTACATTGCTAACATCAGGAAATGGAATAATCGAGAATCTCGAGTAACTGGCCAAGCCGCCAGAGTTGCTAAAGTAGTAATAAATCCTGTCAGTAAAATAGGCCCTATCGAAAGTCCATCGATTCCTAATCTCCAATGGAAATCAAAAAAGTTAATCCATTTATAATCTTCTACTAGTTGGATTAATGGATCGTCTGGTTGGAAATGATAATAAAATGCATAAGTCGTTAGAAGGAGCTCTAAGACGCATATACATATAGTATACCACTTGACAACCTTATTTCCTCTATGAGGAAATAAGAAAATAAAAGAACCCGCAAATATGGGCAAAATTACAATGGTTGTTAACCAGGGAAAATGATTCATGGTAAAGACAAGATACACTTGGGCCAAAAAAACCCGTACCAAAAAAGAGATTAATCTCTTTTTTGGTACGGGTTTTTGTCGGTAAATAAAATCCAAATAAAAAAAAAATGGATTCAAATGGAGTTTTCTGAAACGTATTAATAACCTAGACCCATACTGCGAGTTGTTTCATGCCATAAATAAACTCGAACGCTTAAAAAATCGGTTGGACAGGCGGATTCACATCTTTTGCAACCAACGCAATCCTCCGTTCTTGGAGCCGAAGCTATTTGTTTAGCTTTACATCCATCCCAAGGTATCATTTCTAATACATCTGTGGGGCAAGCTCGGACACATTGAGTACATCCTATACATGTATCATAAATCTTAACTGAATGTGACATTGGATTTAGAATTTTTTCATTTCATTAATTTTCGATCTAGTTCTAGTCAAATAAATGAAATACATATTCAAATATCAGACGAATTAATTACCAGATGAATCAATGATTTCCCAGAATTGTTTGAATCAATCTACTTCTGGATTGGATCGACGACTTATTAGAATATTCGAAAATAAATATAATATAAAATGGAGAAATGGAAAAGAGGTCCAAAATACTTTGATTTATTCTATTTTTGAAAGTATATTTAAAAATGCAATATCTAGGAATCTAATTTGAATTGATGAATATTAAAATTTAAAATTTCAATTTCTAGAATAGAAAATTAGAAAATAATAATAAAATTAAAAAACAATACTATAAAACTATTTATTCAATAAATTGGATTGATTGATACGAGTTGATTTTCTGTTACGATAAATTGAAGAAACAATAGCCGGTCCAATAGCTGCTTCAGCGGCTGCAATGGCTATAACAAAAATGGAGAAAATGTTTCCTTTTAATTGGCGACTATCAAAAAAATCAGAAAATGTTACAAAATTTAGATTAACTGCATTCAATAGAAGTTCAAGACACATAAGAGCCCGAACCAAATTTCGGCTCGTGACTAACCCAAAAATCCCGATAGAAAATAAAAAAGCACTCAAAACAAGTACATATTCGAGTATCATTGACCAGCTCCTTAATCAACCTTTATTCATTTCAATATAACCAACAATTAAATCAATTTGATTGACTAGAATATAACAAGATAGAAGAAATTGAGAATAAAAAAGAGTCTAATAAGAAATTGAATGAAAAATTTCTAAACCAATTTGAATAGAATTGAATGAATATGATAAAATAGAATTTTTATTTCGATTGCTAGTTTAAAAAATGAATTATTATTGACGAGCCACAGCAATTGCACCTATTAAAGCAACTAAAAGAATTATTGAAATGAATTCAAATGGAAGAAAAAAATCGGTTGATAAATGAATTCCAATTTGTTGACTAGCATTTATCAAATCTTGTTCTAGAATTTGGTTTGATTTTGTAGTCCAAATAATCCCATACCAGGACGTATTTAAAATAGTAATAGTTAATAAAACAAAAAGACTTGTACAAACCAATGAAGTAATCCCGTCCCCAACAGTCCACAGATGAAAATTTTTGTCATATTCTGGACCATTCATGAACATTACAGAAAAAATTATTAATACATTTATAGCTCCGACATAAATAAGGAGTTGCGCAGAAGCTACAAACTGGGAGTTTGCTAGAATATAGAATAAAGATATACAAACAAGAACCAATCCTAGTGAAAAGGCCGAAAAAATTGTATTGGTAAATAATACCACTCCCAGACTCCCTAATATAAGAACTGAACCCAGAAAGACTAAAAGAAAATCATGTATTGGTCCAGGTAAATCCATTATATGTAAAATACGAGATAAAAAAATGAGAATGTTTCATGATCTTATTGACTTGAACAGGAAAAAGAGATTTATGCGTTCTTAATTGGCAAATCCTATTATGTATAACTTAATGTTAGTAAAGGTATTGGATTATTGGACCCATCGCATTTATTTTTATCTGAAAGAGTAGTGGGTAGTTCACAATTAAAATCATTACAGTAAACAGATTTAAAATCTTATTTAAAGTTGCGATTTTTACCAATCAATAGGAATAGTGAATAATCGTAATTTCTAATTATTGAACAAGAAAAAAAGAAACTTTTTTTAATTCAAACAAAAAAAAAGAACTTTAATAAGTGGGAATTGCTCTTCAACCGCGGGATCTTTCTTTTGTTTGAGGCGAATTCAAAATTGTTCGAATTGTATAATCATCGGTTATTGATATTGGTAAACGACCCAGAGCAATTTGATTATAATTTAATTCGTGACGATCATAAGTCGAAAGCTCATATTCTTCAGTCATTGATAAACAATTAGTTGGACAATACTCAACACAATTCCCACAAAATATACAAATTCCAAAATCAATGCTGTAATTAAGCAATCGTTTCTTTCGAATATCCGTTTCCAATTTCCAATCAACAACGGGTAAATCTATAGGACATGCACGAACACATACTTCACAAGCAATGCATTTATCAAATTCAAAATGAATTCGACCACGAAAACGTTCTGATGTGATTAACTTTTCATAAGGATATTGAATAGTTACAGGTAAACGATTAACGTGGGATAGGGTAATCATAAAACCTTGACCAATGTATCTTGCCGCGCGTATGGTTTGTTGACCATAATTGATGAACCCAGTTACCATAGGAAACATATAGTAAATATCAATAAAAAAAAGATTTTCTTTCTTTCTCTTGTTTGTACCAAGTTGTGAATTAAATTGAATATCAAATATTTTTCTTTTTTTGTAAAATTTATAATGAAAGAAGTTGGGAAGAAGTTGTTAATAATAGATTGCCTAAAGAAATAGGTAAAAGAAATTTCCATCCAAGATTTAATAATTGGTCCATTCTCAGTCTAGGTAAAGTCCATCTTGTTGTAATAGGAATGAACAAGAACAAAAACGTTTTAGCTAATGTAATGAAAATATCAAGTGTCGTTCCAAAGACTCCATCTGTTTTATTTATTTCAAAAAACTCAGATATGTATGGAATAGAGAAATTCCAACCACCCAAGTAAAGAACGGTTACAAATAATGAAGAGATTAATAGATTTAGATAAGACGCAACATAAAATAAACCAAATTTAATACCTGAATATTCGGTTTGATAGCCTGCTACTAACTCTTCTTCTGCTTCTGGTAAATCAAAAGGCAATCTCTCGCATTCTGCTAGAGAAGAAATTATAAAAACAATAAATCCTATAGGTTGCCGCCACAAATTCCATCCCCAAAAACCATATTTTGACTGTGCCTCAACTATATCAACTGTACTTAAACTGTTAGATAATTATAGTCGATAATAAGATCACTCTCATCATCGCTATTACAGAACCGTACATGAGATTTTCACCTCATACGGCTCCTCAAAGGTCATCAATAAATCTAAGGCTTAATTTGATATTCTTTCATTTAATTTCGATATGTTATGCTTGTAGAAAAAAGAAAATGAAAATCAATCGAAAATCCTGAATTAAACCAATGAAATTCTGTCTGCTATACTATAAAAGTGCTTCGGAATTGATCTCATCCTTTACTTTAACTTTGAAGAATTTTCATTTTTTTTTATTAAAAGTAATAACTTAATCTTTGAATAAAATACTCTTTTTTTTTATCAATATCATTAAAAATTTCACCTTAGTTTTTTTTATTATTTTCGATTCCGAAAAAGAATTCACCAGCCATTCATGATTTATGCGATGACAAAAATTTCATTTCTGTGAATATGGATATCGCAAAAAGATCTTTTTTGCAATTCCATTTAGATACATTTTTATATTATCTATTTTTTTTCGTCCCTCTTATTTCTTCTATTTAAGCTTGAAATAAAAAAGTAAAGGATTACTTCGTTCCTGATAGTCATTCACTTAATCGGTGGATAGGAGCATACTCTGGATCGGAATTTGTAGGAGTACTACTTGATCATTTCTACCAATTTAAAGCCTCAATTAGGATTTCTTTTATGTAAAGATCTTTTTTTGGATAACTTACATAATCTCTATTACAAATCCTTTGTGTACTTTGGTGTTCCTAATCATCCACCCATTTGTTTAAAATCTCTATGAGAATTCATGTCATATATCATAATACATATAAAAAAATAGTAAAATTTCATAGAATTATTCTTTTCAACCCGCTTCAAGTCGTAATGACTAATTAGCCAATCTTGGGGTTGATTGCTTCTGTTTATTTTCGTTTAATCCTTGTACATAGGCAATGAGATTCAATTTTTTTACTGCAAATTTCGAAGCTGTTTTCTTTCACTCCTCTAACTATCTGGTTTAGTTTATCAACCCCAGCAGTGAATAAAAAAAAATCAAATACTATTCAGTACATTTTTTTATTCTTAGAAACCTAAAAAAAAGGGTTGAAAGTGAAAACCCATGTTTCTACGAATCACACGTAGAGATATTGATAATACACATAGAGTTAATGGTATTTCATAACTAATTGATTGGGCAGCAGCCCGTAAACCACCTAAAAAGGAATATTTATTATTTGATCCATATCCTGACATAAGAAGTCCAATGGGAGCAATACTTGAAATAGCGATCCATAAAAAAACACCAATACTGAGATCGGCTAGAACAAGACGAGAACCAAAAGGAATTACCGAATAACTTAGTAGAATTGATATGACTGCTATAGAAGGTCCGATACTAAATAAATATCTATCCCCTCTAGATGGAACAAGACTCTCTTTAAAAAGTAATTTTATTCCATCCGCTAGAGCTTGAAGAATTCCCAAAGGGCCGGCATATTCAGGTCCAATACGTTGTTGTATACTCGCGGATATTTCTCTTTCTAACCACACAATTACTAGTACACCTATTGTAATTCCCAATACGAGAATCAAAATGGGGAAAAGTATCCATATAGTCCCATAAACCTCTTTTAAAGATTCGAGTCTGGAAAAAGAATTGATAGCTTGTATTTCGGTTATATCAATTATCATTTCAACGATCAACTTCTCCCATAATGATATCTATGCTACCTAGTATTGTCATAATATCAGCCAATTTCATTTTTTTAACTAACTGAGGAAGAATTTGCAAATTAATAAAACCCGGCGGGCGAATTTTCCATCTCCAAGGAAAAACACTCTGATCCCCTATCAAAAATATTCCTAATTCTCCCTTTGGAGCTTCGACTCTTGCATAAAGTTCTTGTTTCGACAATTCAAAAGCAGGAGATGGTTTTTTACTAATGAATCGATATTCAAAATCATTCCATTCAGGATATTTTATCCTATTAAAGCGTCGGACTTCTAAATTCTCATAGGGACCTCCTGGAATTCCTTCTAGAGCTTGTTGAATAATTTTTACAGATTCTGCCATTTCACCGATTCGTATTAAATAACGAGCTAATGAATCTCCTTCTTTTTGCCATTGAACTTCCCAATCAAATTCATCATAACACTCATAATGATCAACTTTACGAAGATCCCATTGTATTCCGGAAGCTCGTAGCATCGGTCCTGATAACCCCCAATTTACTGCCTCTTCTCCCCCGATAATGCCCACGTTCTCAACTCGTTCTAAAAAAATGGGATTTCGCGTAATAAGTTTTTGGTATTCAGCAAGCCTTATTAAAAAATAATCACAAAAATCTAAACATTTATCTATCCATCCATAAGGTAGATCAGCAGCTACTCCTCCAATACGGAAATAGTTATGCATCATTCTCATACCGGTGGCAGATTCAAATAAATCATATATCAATTCTCTTTCTCGAAAAATATAGAAAAAGGGGGTCTGTGCGCCAATATCCGCCATAAAAGGGCCGAGCCATAACAAATGAGAAGCTATACGACTTAACTCCAACATAATTACTCTGATATAGCTAGCTCTTTTAGGTACTTGAATATTTCCTAATTGTTCGGGCCCATTTACAGTTATTGCTTCTGTGAACATAGTAGCTAAATAATCCCAGCGTGTTACATAAGGCAGATATTGTATAATTGTTCGGTTTTCCGCAATTTTTTCCATACCTCTGTGTAAATAACCTACTATTGGTTCGCAATCAATAACATCTTCACCATCTAAAGTAACGATGAGTCGGAGAACGCCATGCATTGATGGATGGTGAGGGCCCATATTGACTATCATGAGGTCTTTTCTGGTAGTTGGTACAGTCATAGGTTTTTCCCCGATTCATTCTTTCAAGAATTCATTTTTTCATGAATTGCTGAAAACAAGAAAAAGTTCATCAAAATTCAAGATCTAATAAATCAAATAATTCAAAACGACTTTTCAAATTAACGTGTTTTTAGTTCTCGAATGTTCAATCGACTGATTAATTCTTTATAACGTATTCCATTTTTCTTTGACAAATAAGCCAGTAATCGTTGACGTTTTCCCAGAATTTTTCGTAGACCTCTCTGAGATGAATAGTCTTTTTTGTGTAATTCCAAATGGGAAGTAAGTCTTCGTATCTTATTGGTAAAACAGAATACTTGAAATTCAATTGATCCCCTGTTTTCTTCTTTTTTTTCATGCGAAATAACAGATATAAATGAATTTTTTTTCATAAAATTTTAACCTTCCTTATCTTTTTTTAGTTTTAGCAAATATGGAATTTTACTGATCAGTAATAATAATGCAAGCTATTTGAATCTGGTATACACCTTATTGATTTATTTTATGAAATAAACTTAATAAAGAAAATATTGATTCATTTTATGAAATAAACTTAATAAAGAAAATTATGTTGATTCATTTCTGAATCTAATTAATTAATACGTTATCGAATTAGTATCATGTATCAAAATTACACCTGCCATATGTGCAATTTTGATACATGATAAGGAATCCATAAGACAAATGTATCATAAATGAATTTTTAATTGTGGATACATATGTATCCTTAATATACTAAAACGACTTCCATTATTAGTATCAAACCAATAACGATTCATACAAGCTAAATCTTCTAATCGATAATTGGGCCAAAGAAAATATTTGAATTTTCTAAGTTTATTTTTATCTTGATCAATATCTTTGTTTTCATCAAAAAATTGACTGCAGGTTTTTACCCGATTTCCTATTTGTTTTGTATTCACACCATTATTATTCTTTGAATTCAAACAAATTAGAATTCTCAATTCTCTACGACGTCTAAGCGATAAAATATTTTCAGGAATAATCAAATCCAATTTTTTTTTATCAAGATTTTCAGTATATATTTTTGAATTATTTTGGTACTTACTCTTATGAACCAAAGAAATACCTATGGTTTGATACAAAATCAACAGTTCATCATCTTTTACAGACAGACGAATTGGTTCAACAGCCAATATTCCTTTTTGTGTCACTTCTCCAAGATTTAAATTTGCATTTTGAACTATTATGTCCATACTCATGTCTTTGTTTTCTAGAGATTCTATAGTAATTTCTATCGGATTTATCAGTCTAAGCTGGAAACAGTATACTTTGATATTCTCGATCAGGTTTTGATTCAAAGACTCACCCCATCTCAATTGATAAAGCAAATGTCCTCTCATTAAGAATTGCAATCCTATTTTTTTAACACTCTGGGGTTTTTGTCTCTTTCTAGGTATTGTCATATCTAATTCTATATAATTTTCTTCAATATCTTTTGAGAAAATATTTTTAAATATATTTTTGACATTCGTTTTTTTATTTCTACTGATGTTTTTATTTTTATTCCTAGTAGAATTTTTATTTTTATTCCTAGTAGAATTTTTATTTTTATTCCTAGTAGAATTTTTATTTTTATTCCTAGTAGAATTTAAAAAAAGAAAATCCATTGGTATAACCCAAGGTTTCATTTTATATTCATTATAAAAAAAGATAAATTCAGAGAAAAACCAAGATTCCAACTCTGATATGGGATGACTTAGTATTTCTTCATTCATTCCCATCCAATCAAAAAGGTTTTTTTTTTGATGGAATGGATTCATTTCTTGATAAATTGTGTGATAAAAAGGATCTTTCTTATTAATTTTATTAATAATTTGAGAATTCTTAGATTCAGTTTTAGTATTTTCATTCATGCTAGTACTGATATCGACCCAGGACTCAATGTCGATTTTCTTTCTAAGACAAAAATGGATAATTTTCAAATCCAAATATTTTCTATCTGTATCTTTCTCTATATCCATATCCAAAATATTACTATTTTTTATTCCTAAATAATTACTGATAGGAATATTCCACCACATGTCAATTAATTTGTCTTTATTTATGTTGTAATTATAAATATAAGAAAATTCAAAGTTTTTTTTTACTTCGTCTGGTATCCCATAACTAGATTTGTATGAATCGTTCATATCTTCATAATAAACAAATTTAGATGATAAAAGATCATATCTATAGTTTTTTCTAAAAGTAAAATTCAATTTTGGATTTGGCAATACATTCTTTTCCGAATGATTTGTATTTATGTAATTAATTAAGTGTTCTTTTTGATACAAATCCCTTTTGTTTTGTTGAAAATCGAGATTTTCAACAAAACAATGTTCAGTCACTTTATTTCGCCATTTTTGTGGTACTAATCGAGACCATTTTCCCTGAGGTAAATCGTAGTGATAAGTACTTTTTGATTTTAACCAGTTTTTCCATTGGTTGATTCCAGAATTCGGAATTTTTTGAGTCTGTAGCTGGGAATCAGCTATTCCTTGGGCTACAAAATCATTTTTTATTTCCTTTTTAAGAAATAAAGTTATTCCAGAATACTGAAGGACAGATCTTAAGTTAAAAATCTGGGCTTGGGATAATTGGTAAAATACATAGGCTTGTGAAAAAAAAGAAAAATCAGAAAAAATCTTCGAATTCTTATAAATATTACTATTATGAAGATGAAGAAAAGGGAAAATTCTTTTTTTTAGAGTTGAAATAAACTGAATTATATTGATATTTGTCTTATCAACCCTTTCATGATTCATTTCATTATTGTAAATGGATTTATTAATCCAATTTTTTGTTGATTCAAGAAAAAGTTGTATATTAATTCTAGTAATATTAATGATATATAGAAATATATCTATGTATATTTTTTCCCTAAAAAATTTCAAAATATAATTGGATTTACAGATTAATCGAGCATTTTTTCTTTTTAATATTTGACCCATATTTTTGGGTGATTCGAATCTTTCAGGACCATAATGTATTTTGTTAGGACTACTATTTATTTTTATATTGTCTTTTGAAATTTTTTCTATTTTATTTTTAATTGTCCTTGTTCTATTAGCAAAATATTTTATTTTTTTTTCTGTCACTGAAGAATTTGTCCAATTCAGGAATTGGGTTTGGATGGATGATTCATGAACCATATCATTATTGATTTTCGAATCTTTTTCTTTTTTTCTTTTACTAGCTTCTTCTCTCAATCCAACTAATGGAGTTGGATTTATGGTTGCCATTTTTTTTCTTTTTTTTTTTTTTAAAAATGGAATGATTTCAATAATCCAATTTTTTGTTTCATTCGAGAATTTTAGAAAAAATTCTATTTTTTCTTTGATAATTTTTAAAACTTCAAAGCGTTTTTTTCGAAATTTTCGAATTTTTTTTTCAAATTGTTTTAAAATAGGTTGAAAAAAAGGAGGGTATTTTCGGGGAGGACCAAACAGAAGGTCAGTTTCCATTCCAGAGAATGTTAAAAAACAAAAATTTTCTTCTTCATTTTGTTCGTTTTGGTTTATTAAATCTCGTCGCATCCTAGATTTAGATTTGTGCCAAGGTTTTAGACGGAAAGGATATAATATCTTTATCTGAATACCATCTGTTAACCAGTTTTTAGGAAATTCTGTTTCTGATAATGGAACACCGTTATAGGTACATTTAACATGTCTTTCATTACCCAACTCGTTGAAATCTTCAGCCCACTCAGGACGTTCGAATAACAATATACGACCGATATTTTTTACTATTATCAATAAAGGAAATACAATAGATTTTCTAAGAATTGAGTGAGTTATTAACACTAAACTCCTTATTATTTGAGCAACTAGCATACTATCCCAGGCTTCGGCTATGTCTACTCGTGTTTGTTCTTTTATTTTTTCTTGTTCTTTTTCTTGCTCTATTTGCTCATTTATCCTTTTTTCTTCTAATTCTTTTAATTCGTTTTCTTTGTAAAATTCTGAGTTTTTTTTCATGCAATTTGTCACAATTTGTTTAATTAATCGAATAGAATCTAGAAAATTAAATCTGTCTACAAAAAGCGGGGAACGTATCTTTGTTTGAGAGAATTTCCAAATAACCGCTTTACGTCTTTGAGCACGTATGGAACCTTTGATTACATCTCGACGAAAATCGGGTTGGTATGGATAACGTATAAAAGCAATTTCGCCTGGTTGTTCCGCCATATCCGCAATATTAGGAGCAGGATTATCAATATTCTCTTGCTTATCTGTATAAATCACGTCACGTTTAGCTTTTCTTGAGCGAAGTTGATGCTCTCCCAAGAATTCGTTGTTTTCAGCCTGTCTTTTATATTGTTCTATATCGTCCATTAATTTGTATGACCAACGAGGAACTTCTTTACTTATTTCGTTTATTCCAATATATTGTTTTGGAATTGGAATTCTTTGAGTAAAAGAATCCGCTATGATTGTATCAATTAAAAATTTTACAATTTTTTCTTGATTTTCGGGGTTAATTTGTTCTGAAAGTAAAGAAACACTATGAATTTTATTTGTAAAAATTATATCTATTTTATTAAAAAATTGAAACATAGAAGAGAATAAATTATTTATTGTACTTTGGGGTATATTTATAAAGGATGAAACCTTGTTTTTTATTATACCACGATAGGGTCCATTTAATAAAGGATCATGTCTTTCTTGCAAATATTCCTTTTGAGTTTTATCATTGCATATTCGAGTTTTTTTATCGAGTACATCTATAGAAAAAAGCCCTTTGTCTAGAATTGTAATTCGGTTAACAAATTCATTGCTTAAGTTCTTTTTTTTTTGTTTATTCGTATAAATCCAATAATTATATAGTTCATCATCCAAATTGTATTTTTCTGTTGTAGCCAAAGAAAGATTTCCTTGTATCATTTCCCAAAAAATTGAAAAACTGACTGGATATGTAAAAGAAATTCTTTGTTTTCCATCATTTTGACATGGATAAAAAAAATATTGTGACATTTCATTTCTTACCGCCCTTTCAAATCGATTACTTTTTATATATCGTGTTGGCCGATTCCATCGTTTATAGTCGAAAAGAAGAACAAGAGGGCGTTTTTCATACCATGAAGGATTTTTTTTTTCTTTATTTATTTCTAAACCTAAATTGTTCTGTTCATCATTATTCTGTGAATAAGAAGTTGAGCCATTTTTATAGCATGCTTCTTCTAAGTACAAGTGGAATTCATCTTTTGTTTTGTCCTTTCCATTCACTCGGATTTTTTCCTTTTCATCAATTTTGTCCGGATCCTCCTTTTCTTCCTTTTTTTCGGAAGAAAAAGGATCTTCTTCGATAAATCCCTCTTCTTGCTGTTTAGTCTCCTCCGTTTCGGAAGTTTTTTCTATTTCTACATCTGTTTCTTCTTTTTCTTCACTTTCGTTCATTTCTTTGATTGGTTGCAGTTTCATAGTAAAAATAGGTGACGGCATTCTGCCTAAATAGTAGACACAGCTAATAAATAAGAGAATACTAAAGATTCGACCTATAGAATTTCTCAACTCTGACAGAAGGTACTTATTAGATCTAATAGAAGGATTTTGCTGTATCCAGACTAGTACCAATCCAGCCCCTTTCATGAATAAAATGTGACCAATTAACCAACCAACAAAACTACTTGTTACAAATAACATCTTGTTGTTGCATCGAAACATGGAAATGTTGACTAATCTGGCTAACATTGCGCTCGGTAAAATAAAATAGTTGAATAATTGAAAAATGAGATTATTCAGGAATACACATGGAATGCTGAGATTACG